TTTTGACTTCTATGAAGTTTCTTTATTTGCTACAGCTGATAAAAATCGTTGTTTTGGACGATATATATGTAGAAAGCCTATTTTTTGAGTATTTATTAGATTAGTATTAGCGAATTTGCTCATTCTTTTCTTTTTTCTTTCTATAGTGGAGATAATCGCACGTAATGACAGATCACGGCCATATTATTTAAAGCTTGGGGTAAGAAAGGATTTCGTTCGAGTGCCCGAAAATAATATTCCAAAGCTTTCGTATGTTCTCCGTTACTCGTGTGGATAAGGCCTATGTTATAAAGTATATAACTTCGATCATAGGGATCGATTTCTAGTCGCATAGCCTCATAATAATTCTGTAAAGCTTCCGCATAATTTCCTTCAGATTGAGCCGACATCCGTTACGGTCGTTATTAAGTTCAAAGAATCTCCGTTTCAGAACCGTACGTGAGATTTTCATCTCATACGGCTCCTCGTTTATTGTGTATAATGATAAAAAAATAATACATAGAATCAAAAAAGATTGCATTATTCTCATTATCAACTGAGTAGGGCTAGTGTTTTTACAACAAATCTCTAGCCAACCTTCTTATAAAAAATTTTTTCTTAACATTAAATATGTTGGTACTGGATAAAAAAACAGTAATTCCAACAATTTCTTTGTCCTCAACGCTGCTTAATTTCCCGGAATTAATCACTTCAACAATCTTCGATGGTTATACGGGTATCCAAAATACGAACGAGATGGACGTTTATTGTCCCAACCATTCTTATTAGTCTCGATCCCGATAAGACAAGGAAGGATATTTTTTTTTACAAAGTTTTAGTGTTGTTGATTCCTAAGCGTAGTGCTTCTTCTCCAATGCTGCCTATTGATACTGGTAGAGTAGGGTTGACCTAACCCCATAAGTAGAGGTATAACCTTTCGCTTAATACTATAAACCTAAAATTGAAGCATATGAGGCTGCATTAATCGGGGATACACGACAGAAGGTATTAATCGTTTTATTTACAAATTTCACCTTCAGCAAACGTAGGTTTTTTCCATTTTTACTGATTTTGGGAAAAATGAAAAAAAAAAAATAAAGATAATCAAATCGCACCATCTCTGTAGTAAGTGAATGCCTTTTTTTCTCCTGAAGTTGTCGGAATTATTCGTAATAAGATATTGGCTACAATTGAAAAGGTCTTATCAATAAAATTTTCATTTATCCGAGATCTAGGCATAGTTAGAAATCCATTCTATAATTTAATTATTTATCGCGTCATGAGAAATAAGTCAAAAAAATCTCACAAACAAAGGAATTGTACAATACAGTACGAAATAACATAAAAACAGATTCATTAATCAAATTTTTTTATCCTACGGACTCATAGGAGGTTTTTTTTTTATTTTCTTCCTATTTTTGTAATTCGAATTGGTTTTATGGGCCTACCAAAATAGAATATGAATGATTCATTATTCACCCGGTTTCTGGGCATTATTATGTAGGAGAGATGGCCGAGTGGTTCAAGGCGTAGCATTGGAACTGCTATGTAAGCTTTTTGTTTACCGAGGGTTCGAATCCCTCTCTTTCCGAACCTTTACTAAATAAATCAATATTATTCATCGCAATGTTTGAAGTAACAATGGATACCATTATTTCAATTTCAACCTTTTGATATGGATTCTCTATTCCTAATTTTTTTGGTAATACAGAAAATAATGGAAAAAGTCAACAAGGAATGAAAATCTTCCTATATCCATGTCTATGATACATCAATGGCGGAAAATCCTCCGATCAAAACTCTTGTTATTTTAGTTAGGTTTAAGTCTGACGAGAATAATATTCTACAACCAGCAATTCATTTATTTTCACACCAATCCACTTATTATCTATTATTTGATTGATTAATCCTTTATATTGCAATGGGTGAAGAGTCAAATGATTTGGTAATTTCTCACGAGGGGCTAAATCAAGATAATTTTGAATCAGAGTTCTAGATCTTTGTTCATCCTTCGCTGTAATAATATCTTGAGGTTTGCAACGATAACTTGGTATATCTACTATACGACCATTAACTAAAACATGTCTATGGTTAATTAATTGGCGGGCTTGAGGAATAGTCGAAGCCATACCCAACCGAAAAAGTATGTTATCCAAGCGCATTTCAAGTAATTGTAATAAAACCTGACCCGTTGATCCTTTAGCTTTTCCGGCAATACGAACGTATTTAAGCAATTGTCGTTCTGTAAGACCATAATGAAAACGCAATTTTTGTTTCTCTTCTAAACGAATACGATATTGAGATTTTTTACTCGAGCGCGATTGGTTTCTAAGTTCGCTTTTGATTGTTAGCTTTTTACTAGTTAGTCCTGGTAAAGACCCCAGGCGGCGTATTTTTTTGAAACGAGGTCCTCTATAACGTGACATAAAGACTCCTTTATTTTTAATGGAAAATCTCATAAATCCAAATTAAAACTAAACTAAATGAAAAAAGAATATGATAAATGAAGCGAAATCTACTA